AGCCGTTTCTTTCACTCATATAACTATCTGGTTTCCTTCATTAACCCCCGAATAATAAATAAAAAACGAAAATATATATTCAACTCATGGCACTTCCTTCCTAGAAAGAAAAGAAGTAGGGGGAAATTTATGTCTTAACGAATCACACGTAGAGATATTGATAACACACATAGAGTTAATGGTATTTCATAACTAATTGATTGAGCAGCAGCTCGTAGACCACCTAAAAAAGAATATTTATTATTTGAGCCATATCCTGACATAAGAAGGCCGACAGGAGCAATACTTGAAATAGCAATCCATAAAAAAACACCGATACTGAGATCGGCTAGAACAAGGTGATAACCAAAAGGAATTACTAAATAACTTAATAAAATGGATATGACTGCTATAGATGGTCCAATACTGAATAAACGAGTATCTCCTCTAGATGGAAGAAGATTCTCTTTGAAAAGTAATTTGGTACCATCTGCTAGAGCTTGAAGAATTCCCAAAGGTCCTGCGTATTCAGGGCCAATACGTTGTTGTATACCCGCAGAGATTTCTCTTTCTAACCAAACAATTACTAGTACACCTATTATGATTCCTAATATAAGAGTAAAAACAGGGATAAGCATCCATATGAGCCCATAGACCTCTTTTAAGGATTCCAATCTAGAAAAAGAATTGATAGCTTGTACTTCTGTTGGATCAATTATCATTTTAACGATCAACTTCTCCCATAATGATATCTATACTACCTAGTATCGTCATAATATCAGCCAATTTCATTCTTTTAACTAACTGAGGAAGAATTTGCAAATTAATAAACCCCGGTGGGCGAATTTTATATCGCCAAGGAAAAACACCCTTATCTCCTATCAGAAAAATTCCCAATTCTCCCTTTGGTGCTTCGACTCTCGCATAAAGTTCTTGCTTCGACAATTCAAAAGTCGGAGAGGGTTTTTTACTAATGAATCGATAGTCAAACTCATTCCATACATTATCTTTTACTCTATCAAAGCGACGGATTTCTAAATTTTCATAGGGCCCTCCCGGAATTCCTTCTAGAGCCTGTTGAATAATTTTTATGGATTCTGTCATTTCACTGATTCGTACTAAATAACGAGCTAATGAATCCCCCTCTTTTTGCCATTGGACTTCCCAATCAAATTCGTCGTAACACTCATAATGATCAACTTTACGAAGATCCCATTGTATTCCGGAAGCTCGTAACATTGGTCCCGACAAACCCCAATTTATTGCTTCCTCTCCACCAATAATGCCTACTCCTTCAACTCGTTCTAAAAAAATGGGATTCCGTGTAATAAGCTTTTGATATTCAGCAATTCCTGTTAAAAAATAATCGCAAAAATCCAAACATTTATCTATCCAGCCATGAGGTAAATCAGCAGTGACTCCTCCAATACGAAAAAAATTGTGCATCATTCGCATACCGGTGGCAGCTTCGAATAGGTCATATATCAATTCTCTTTCTCGAAAAATATAGAAGAAAGGAGTCTGTGCCCCAATATCTGCCATAAAAGGGCCGAGCCATAACAAATGTGAAGCTATCCGACTTAACTCCAACATAATGACTCTGATATAACTGGCCCGTTTAGGCACTTGAATATTGCCTAATTGCTCTGGCGCATTTACAGTTATTGCTTCTGTGAACATAGTAGCTAAATAATCCCAACGCGTTACATAAGGCAAATATTGTATAATTGTTCGATTTTCCGCAATTTTTTCCATACCTCTGTGTAAATAACCCAATATTGGTTCACAGTCAATAACATCTTCACCATCTAGAGTAACAATGAGTCGAAGAACACCATGCATTGATGGGTGGTGAGGTCCCATATTGACTATCATGAAGTCTTTTCTTGTAGATGGTACAGTCATAGGTTTTTCCTGATTCATTCTTCCATGAATTGCTGAAAGCGAAAAGAAGTTCATCAAACTTTAAGCGAATAATTCAAACTAACTCTTCAAATTAACGAGTTTTTCTCTCTCGAATATCCAACTGTCCTATTAATTCTTTATAACGCGCTCTATTTTTTTTTGATAAATAAGCCAGCAACCGTTGACGTTTTCCCAGAATTTTACGCAGACCTCTCTGAGATAAATAGTCTTTTTTGTGCAATTCCAAATGTGAAGTAAGTCTCCGTATCTTATTGGTGAAACTAACTACTTGAAATTCAACAGATCCTCTGTTTTCTTTGTTTTCTTCTTGTTCTTGCAAAATAATTGAAATAAATGAATTTTTTACCATAAAAGAATTTCACACTCCCCTTTTTACAGATATTTATTTTATTGATCAGTAATAATAATGTCAGAAATTTTAATGTAGTATACACAATAATCATAATTTATTTATAGACTCCGGATTTTATCAATTAAGATTAATCAATCCGATTTTGGAGTTAATTTGGATAGTGATAGAAAAAGACGCTACCAAATAGTTTACTACGAAGATTCTGTTGATTAATTTATAGCTTTAATGGATACGCCATTTCCTACGTCATTTGCTTAGTATTGCAGTATACTAGACTGGGGTGTAAGACAGCGCATATGTCCATCTGGTTGCTTGCATATAACATCAATATATACAGATGCCGGACAGAAGAAAAAATGAAAAATATGATTGATAGAACAAGATAATATATAGGAAACTCAAAATTTTAAATCATGGATACATATATATCCTTAACATACTCAAGCGGCTCCCATTATTGGTATCAAACCAATAGCGATTCATACAAGCTAAATCTTCTAATCGATAATTAGGCCAAAAAAAGAACTTTAATTTCATTAATTCATTTTTTTTTCTGTCAAAATGTTTACTTTCATCCAAAAATTGACTCCAGTTTTTTATCTTGTTTTCCTTGCAAAATACTGTATTTCTATGCACACCATTCCTAGTCGTTAAATTCAAATTGAAAGAAATTAGAATTCTCAATTCTCTACGACGTCTAGACGATAAAATTTTTTCAGGAACAAGCAAATCATAAATCTTTTTGTCTCTATTTAGAGTTTTTCTTTTATGTCTTGGAATGGATTCATCAAAATTATTCTTAGTAACATTTTTTTGTTTTCGGTATCTTTGATTACTTTGATGCTTATTTTTATGAACCAATGAAATACCTATGATTTGATACATAAAAAACTGTCCGTCATTTTTTACAGATAGACGGGTACGTTCCATAATTAATATTCTATTTTTGATTAATTCTGTAAGATCCAAACGCTCAATCATTATATCCAGATTCATTTCTTTCCTTTTAATATTGGATAGAACAATTTTTCTTACTTTTATCAGGTTAAGCAGGAGACCGTATGCCGGGATATTATCTATCATTTTTTGATTCAATTTATTCACACGTCCATTCCATTGTAATTGCAAGGGAAAATCTCCTTTAAGGACGATTCTTAGTTTTCGGATCGGTTGTAAAAAAGATTCTTCAATATTGTTTTGATTCTTTAATTTAAAATATTGTTTTGAATTTGATGGGCTAAAATTTAAAAAATCCTCATCGTTTTCTTGCTTTTCAACTTGCTTTCCAAAAAAATACTCATCCTCTTCTTCCTTTACATCCTCTTCTTCCTTTACATCCTCATCCTCTTCTTCCTTTACATTGATATTTTTATTTTCACTAAAATTTGGATTTATATTCAAATTAAAAAGAAGTAATTTGCTTGGGATAAACCAAGGTTTCTTTTTATATTTATCATAAAGTATCACAAACTCTGGAAAGAAAACAACTTTCGGAGTCGATGTGAATGGATTTAACATTAAGATTTTTTCATTCATTCCCATCCAATCAAAAAACATTACCATCCAATCAAAAAAGACCCTTTTGTATTTGTAAAAGACCCTTTTGTATTTGTAATTGATTTCGGAATTTGAATGAATCGGAAGATAAAAAAGACCATCATTATGAATTTTATCAATTTTTTGGTCCTTATTAGGTTTAGGTTTAGCCTTAATATTTTTTTTAATTTTACAAACCAAATATTTTCTATCTGGATTTTTTTCCATATATATAATATAACTATAACTTTTTCCTAGATAATTATTGATAGGAATATTCTTGAGTATGTTAAAAAATTTTTCTTTATTTCTGGTGGAATTTTCTTGGTTCTTATTTGTTTCTAATGATGATCTATAAATATAGGAGTTCTTCTTAGTTTCAGAATGAATATATTTATATGATAAAAGATCATATCTATAGTTTTTTTTAAAATTCTCCTCTTTATTTGAAAATAAATATACTTTCGAATTTTGTTTTTTTTTGTAATCAACTAATTGGTCTTTTTCATAGGAATACCATTTGTTTAAATCTTTATTTTCAGACGTATGGGATTGATTGATTCCATTTCTCCATTTTTGTGGGACTAATCTAGACCATGTAATCTGAGATAAATCGTATTGATAATCACCTCTTAACCAGTTTTTCCATGGATTCATTCCATAATTTGGAAGTTTCTTATGTCTTAATTCGGAATGAAATATTCCTTGTCTTCCAAAAAAATCCTTTATTTCAGTCTTAAGAAAAAAAGACGGTCGATTATATTGAAGAATAGATCTTAACTTATTGAAGTTAATAACTTGGCTTTGTGATAATTTAAAAAATACATAGTTTTGTGACAAGTAAGATAAGTCAATATGGGGCTTCCCCTTACTATTTCTAAGATTATCAAAAGCCCTTTTTATAGTCATAGGCAAAATAAAATTGACTTTATTTTGTTTTGTTTTATTAATGCTTTCTTGATTTGTTTCGTTATTGTAAATGTATTTATCAAGAATTTTTTTTGTTGATACGATAAAAAGTTGTAGAGCGATTCTGCGCATATTAATGATACATAGAAAGATATCTATGTATATTTTTTCAATGAAAAATTTAACTATTAATTGAATATTTTTTATTTTAAATATTTTCCCAATTTTTGTCGGTGATTCTCCATTATTATTTTTATTTTTTTTTATTCCTGGCCTTTCTTTTTTTTTCTCTTTTTTC